TATGGATATTGTCGGGGGGTTCACGCAGATCTAGTGTAGTTTCTTTTTCACTCCACAAGGATCAAGATCAAATGAATATTCATTCTCTTTCTGTCGAACGAAGAGAGATTTCGAGCCTCTCGCTCTCAGTGAATAATGATCAAACGGGACACAAATTTTTTAGTTCTGATTTTTCTGCTAAAAAAAAAGGTCGAATTCTTGAGATGTCTGATTATTCGGGATTTAATAGAATCATAGGTACTGGTCATTGTAATCTCATCCATCCTGCAATTCTCCACGCAAATTCGGATTTATTGGCAAAAAGGCAAAGAAATGGATTTCTTATTCCATTCCACTCGATTCAAGAGCAAGAGAAAGAGCTAATGCCCCATTCAGGTATCTCGATTGAAATACCCGTAAGGGGTATTTTCCGTAGAAATAGTATTCTTGCTTATTTCGACGATCCTCGATACAGAAGAAAGAGTTCCGGAATTACTAAATGGGGGGCTCTGGGGGCGCATTCAATCGTTAAAAAAGAGGACTTGATTGAGTATCGAGGACTCAAAAAAATTAAGCCAAAATACCAAATGAAAATAGATCGCCTTTTTTTCATTCCGGAGGAAGTGCATATTTTTCCCGAATCTTCTTACCTAATGGTACGGAATAATAGTATCATTGGAGTAGACACACAAATCACTTTAAATATACGAAGCCGGGTGGGCGGATTGGTCCGAATGGAGAGAAAAAGGGGAGGGGTTGAACTAAAAATATTTTCGGGAGATATCCATTTTCCCGGAGAGATAGATAAGATATCCCGACACAGTGGCATCCTGATACCGCCAGAAAGTGAAAAAAAAAAACTTAAGGAAGCCACTAAGGAATCAAAAAAATTGAAAAAGTGGATCTATGTTCAACGGATCACACCTACAAAGAAAAAGTCTTTTGTTTTGGTTCGACCCGTAGTCACATATGAAATAGCGAACGGTATAAATTTAGCAACACTCTTTCCCCAGGATCCGCTGCGGGAAAAGGATAATATGCAATTTCGAGTTGTCAATTATGTCCTTTATGGGAAGGGCAAAGCCGCTGGGGGAATTTCTGATACAAGTCTTCAATTAGTTCGGACGTGTTTAGTGTTGAATTGGGACCAAGACAACAAAAGTTCTTCCGTCGAAGAGGTTTGTGCTTCCTTTGTTGAAGTACGTACAAATGGTCTGATTCGAGATTTCCTAAGAATCAACTTAGTGAAATCCAATATTTCGTATCTCAGAAAAAGGGATCATCCGTCGGGTTCAGGATTAATTTCTGATAATGGTTCAGCTCGCACCAATAGCAATCCGTTTTATTCCGTGTTTGGCAAGGCAGGGGTTGAACAATCGCTTAGACAAAATCAAGGAACTATTCGTACGTTGTTGAATAAAAATAAGGAATGCCAAGTTTTGATAATTTTATCATCATCTAATTATTTTCGAATGGGTCCATTGAACGATGTAAAATATCACAATGTGATAAAACAATCAATTCCAATTCAAAAAGATTCGCTAACTCCAATTAAGACTTCGTTGGGACCCTTAGGAACATTCCTTCAAATTGCGAATTTTTATTCATTTTACTATTTAATAACTCATAATCATATCTCGGTAACTAAATATTTGAAACTTGACAATTTAAAACAGCCTTTTCAAGTACTTAAATATTATTTAATGGACGAAACCGGGGAAATTTATAATCCTGATACAGATAGTAAGATCCTTTTGAATCCATTTAATTTGAATTGGTATTTTCTCCAGCCTAATTATTGTGAGGAAATGTCCCCGATAATTAGTCTTGGGCAGTTTCTTTGTGAAAATGTACGTATAACCAAAAGGGGACCATACCTAAAATCCGGTCAAGTTTTAATTGTTCAAGTTAACTCTGTAGTAATACGATCAGCTAAGCCTTATTTGGCTACTCCTGGAGCAACTGTTCATGGGCATTATGGAGCAATCCTTTCCGAAGGGGATACATTAGTTACATTTATATATGAAAAATCGAGATCTGGTGATATAACGCAGGGTCTTCCAAAAGTAGAACAGGTGTTAGAAGTGCGTTCGCTTGATTCAATATCGATGAACCTAGAAAAGAGAGTTGAGGGTTGGAACGCGAGTATAACAAGAATTCTTGGGATTCCCTGGGGATTCTTGATTGGTGCTGAGCTAACTATAGTGCAAAGTCGTATCTCTTTGGTTAATAAGATCCAAAAGGTTTATCGATCGCAGGGGGTGCAGATCCATAATAGGCATATAGAAATTATTGTACGTCAAATAACATCAAAAGTTTTAGTTTCCGAAGATGGAATGTCTAATATTTTTTTACCCGGCGAACTGATTGGATTGTTACGAGCGGAACGAATGGGGCGCGCTTTGGAAGAAGTGATCTGTTATCGAGCTAGCTTATTGGGAATAACGAGAGCGTCTCTGAATACTCAAAGTTTTATATCCGAAGCAAGTTTTCAAGAAACCACGCGAGTTTTAGCAAAAGCTGCTCTCCGAGGTCGTATCGATTGGTTGAAAGGCCTGAAAGAAAACGTTGTTCTGGGGGGGATAATACCAGTCGGTACCGGATTCAAAGGATTAGTCCACTGTTCAAGGCAGCATAACAACATTCTTTTGGAAAGACAAAAAGGGAATTTATTCGGGGGGGAAATGAGAGATATTTTCTTACACCACAGAGAATTATTTGACTCGTGCATTTCAACAACTTTCCATGATACATCAGAGCACAATTGCTTAGAGGGTTTAATGAGTCCTAGGAGCGAATTCTTTTAACTATTTGTGATCATTTGATTTTTTAATGGTACGAAAAGAAAGATAATAATGAATAGAACGAAGGATAATAATGAATAGAAAGTAATGAATGGCCTGGGTCGTGTATCAATGGTCACTCTCTGGTAGAAGAGAAGGTTCCCTCGGAACAATTATTTATTTCAGGGCGCCTCGTCTCTTAAAAAAAAAAGAGGAAGTGGGGGAGAAATGGCAAGAAGGTATTGGAACATCCATTTGGAAGAGATGATGGAAGCAGGAATTCATTTTGGTCATGGTACTCGGAAATGGAATCCTAGAATGGCACCTTATATATCTGCAAAACATAAAGGTATTCATATTACAAATCTGACTCGAACTGCTCGGTTTTTATCAGAAGCTTGTGATTTAGTTTTTGATGCAGCAAGTAGGGGAAAACAATTCTTAATTGTTGGTACTAAAAATAAAGCAGCTGATTTAGTCGCGCGAGCTGCAATAAGGGCTCGGTGCCATTATGTTAATCAAAAATGGCTCGGCGGTATGTTAACCAATTGGTCCACTACAGAAACGCGACTTCACAAGTTCAGGGATTTGAGAACGGAACAAAAAGGGGGGAGACTCGACAGTCTTCCCAAAAGGGATGCCGCTATTTTGAAGAGACAATTATCGCGTCTGCAAACGTATCTGGGCGGAATTAAATATATGACGAGGGTACCCGATATTGTAATCGTCGTTGATCAGCAAGAAGAATATACGGCTCTTCGAGAATGTATCACTTTGGGAATTTCAACAATTTGTTTAATCGATACAAATTGTGACCCCGATCTCGCAGATATTTCGATTCCAGCAAACGATGACGCTATAGCCTCAATCCGATTAATCCTTAACAAATTAGTATTCGCAATTTGTGAGGGTCGCTCTAGCTATATACGAAATCCTTGATTAATAATAAGATAAATAAATTATTTTGGTAACTCCATAGATTTATGGATTGGGTACTATTCCTGAATTGCACAAAAGAAAAGAGACAAACCTGGTGGATATTATGCAATTAGCAGATATTCAAAATATACAATTCAAGTAGACAAGTCGAAAAGAAGATGGTTGAATCAAAATAATTCTTTTTAAATTTCTATTTCGGTCAGAGGGCGATATGAATGTTCTATCATGTTCCATGAATACACTAAGGGGGTTATACGATATATCCGGTGTGGAAGTAGGCCAACATTTCTATTGGCAAATAGGTGGGTTCCAGGTCCATGCCCAAGTACTTATTACTTCTTGGGTTGTAATTGCTATCTTATTAGGTTCAGCCTTTATAGCCGTTCGGAATCCACAAACCGTTCCGACTGCCACTCAAAATTTCTTCGAATATGTCCTTGAATTCATTCGAGACGTGAGCAAAACTCAGATTGGAGAAGAATATGGCCCATGGGTTCCCTTTATTGGAACTCTGTTTCTTTTTATTTTTGTTTCTAATTGGTCAGGTGCTCTTTTACCTTGGAAAATCATAGAGTTACCTCATGGGGAGTTAGCCGCACCCACGAATGATATAAATACTACCGTTGCTTTAGCTTTGCTCACGTCAATAGCATACTTCTATGCGGGTCTTTCCAAAAAGGGATTAGGCTATTTCAGTAAATACATTCAACCGACTCCAATTCTTTTACCCATTAACATTTTAGAAGATTTCACAAAACCTCTATCACTTAGTTTTCGACTTTTTGGGAATATATTAGCCGATGAATTAGTAGTTGTTGTTCTTGTTTCTTTAGTACCTTTAGTGGTTCCTATACCCGTCATGTTCCTTGGATTATTTACAAGCGGTATTCAAGCTCTTATTTTTGCAACTTTAGCTGCGGCTTATATAGGCGAATCTATGGAGGGACATCATTGACTCGTTTTCGAAATAGTCTTTTTTTGTAGCTTAGAACAAAGGCAATGGATGCGTAACTCAAGATAATCTACTTATACTTCTACTTAGGAAAAATACATATCCAAACATAAATCTACAAATACCGCATATACGATCAAGAGTCGTAGAAAAAAAATTACGATATTGGGGAATTGTAGGAAAGAGATCTAAAGGATCTTTTTCCTCAAATTCCTCTTTGGCCTTATTATATCATCCCCCCCTCTCCCCGCCAATTAATATTTTCTTTATATTGTTTTGTTCATTTTTGTTCATTCAATTCGAATAGCAAATACCAAGAGTGATAAGTTGAATAAAAATTCTTATAGTATCACAGGCGGGTGATTAAAAAAAAAGAAAAGAAAGATGCTTTATAAAATGATTCCCCTTTTAGTTGATTTTAGTCAATTCTTCAATTCAACGATTGACCAAAAGAGAATATTAATATAATAAATTGCATGGCCGTACCTCAATCAAATACTGATATTTAGTTCTATGCAATGATTCGCCCCAATGAATTCGTCTATTTCGATTGTAGCCTGGTGGATAATGATAACGAAAAGGAATAGAAAAAAAAAAGAGATTTATAAAAAACGGGGTGATTCGGCGAGGGGTACATAATTAGGTATATGGAATCAAATGCCAACTCTTGTGTATTTTTTGAATTTTAAAAGGGGTTCGAGAATACGATTGACTTTAAGATACGAATACTTGGAGTCTAAGATATTAATAGTTGGTTTACGTTCTGTAAGAAAGACATGTATATGGGATATTAGATATTGCTAGTTATATATGAACTAAAGATATATCTAATCCACCCTACTCTTGTGATTATTGTGAATTTCGATAGGGATTCTAATAGAAATTGTTCGATTTCGTCTTTGCTTTGATGCTTTGACTGGGAATTGAATCAATAAAAATAAAGAGATGAAAGAAAGAAAACGAACGAAGAATTCAAAAAAGGGTTCCGAAAAAAGAAATGGAAGAACAAAAGTCGTATGGATTTACAAAAATCCTGTGTTGTGCCTGTGGATCGAAACTAAAAAAGAGATATCTAAAAAGTTTTGATGGTTCAATAATAATATTATTATTACGCCAATTGGGAGTTCTTAGTTACTTCGGCTGGGCGAATCCTAGTGACGGAATAATTAAGTCATAATTTATTGGACGATTGTATCATTAACGATTTCTTTAGTTTTTCTTTATTTTAGTGCGAGGGACTTATCATGAATCCACTGATTTCTGCCGCTTCCGTTATTGCTGCTGGGTTGGCTGTTGGGCTTGCTTCTATTGGACCTGGAGTTGGTCAAGGTACTGCTGCGGGCCAGGCAGTAGAAGGGATCGCGAGACAGCCCGAGGCGGAGGGAAAAATACGAGGTACTTTATTGCTTAGTCTGGCTTTTATGGAAGCTTTAACAATTTATGGGCTGGTTGTAGCATTAGCACTTTTATTTGCGAATCCTTTTGTTTAATCCTAGAAATAGGAAGGGCAATTTACAATTTACTTATTTTTTTTTTCTCTTATTTATTATATCTGTGTTTCTGGCTTTTTTGAATTCTATCAAGATTTAACTCCTCCAATTGGAAGGACTGATTTGAGGATGGGGAATTAGGATAGGCATACCAGTTCGCCTTTTTCTTTCCCTTTCTTAGTCTAAAGGAAACCCTCTTTTTAAGTGATGCTGCAACAAACGAGGGGTTTTGCAATTGACAGGAGTCCCGGCCCCTAATACTAATAAGTATCCCTCTTATCGGGAATCCCCAATTGCCAATTCAAAGAAAGGATTTCGAAATCGAATTTTTGACCCTGTTTCGAAATAGGTAAATTACTAAAAAAACAAATAAATTAAATAAATATATATTACGTAGAAAAAAAAAAAAAAAAAGAACGCAGTTCATTTTTTTTTTTTAGTCTATCTAAAAGAGGAGATCATATGAAAAATGTAACCGATTCTTTCGTTTCTTTGGTTAACTGGCCATTCGCCGGGAGTTTCGGGCTTAATACCGATATTTTAGCAACAAATCCAATAAATCTAAGTGTAGTGCTTGGTGTATTGATCTTTTTTGGAAAGGGAGTGTGTGCGAGTTGTTTATTTCAAGAATAGGCTGGACCCAACCAGCTGCACTTTTTTTCGTTATAACTAGGACCAAAGGGAAAAGGGTGCATGATTCCGCGAATTACTTCTGAATAAATTTCAAATCATATTTAAGAACCATAGCATTTCGTGATTTGTTGGTAAATCTATTTTGATTCTCTATCAACCAAACCAATAATGTGGGACCATTAACATGGTTAAAGCTAAAGTTTGAAGTCCAGACACAGCACGGTACTCTTTCTACTACTATGTTTTACTATAGAATAGAAATGTTTTCAAAATGAATAATTAATAATAATTATTGGACTTTTTTTTTTTTTCGATATAAAACACTCATGTTGATAAAAAGATTTGAGCCTTTTATTGGTATTGGAAATTTTATTGGAAAATATTGGAAAAATAGGTATTTCAACCAACCCTTATTTATGCTGAATCGATGACCTCCATATAAAGTAAGAAGAATTCTTTGGATTTGAAGAAAAAAAGAAACAACTTTGCTGACAATTATATATTTTGATTTGGTCAGAAGAGTCCTCCGAATATTCTGTTCTTGGATTAGGGATCAGTCGCAAGATTCATTTTGGAATATGAATAGAGAAGAGAGGGAGAGGATAGGCTCATTACATTAAAAAAAGATATGGGAACCCCCCCCCCATACATAAGTAGTTGACGTAATTGAGTGGGAGAGCCAAATGAATCGAAAAATTCATGTTTGGTTCGGGAAGGGATCATC